TTAAAACTTAATTTTTCGGTAAATCAATTACGAAATTTTTTTCTAGAATCCCTAAAATTTGTTTGACATCTTCTATGCGAAAATGCTCCATTTTCATAAGATCTTCTTGGCTGTTATTCAAAAGGTCCAACAATGTATATATATTGGACCTTTTGAGACAATTATAGATCCTGGGAGGCAATTCTGATTGGTCAATAAAAATCGATTTCAACGCCATTTTTTTTTTTTTTTTTGTTAGTTTAGCCAATTTATCATAAAAGGTAAAAGGGGGTAAAGGAAACATGTGTTGATTGTCCTCTAAATTTAGATTTTCTTCTTTGGTATGTAAAAAGGGAATCAATAAATCAATCAAATTCCGGGAGGCTTCGTGAAGTGCTTCTTTAGGAGTTAAACTTCCATTTGTCCATATTTCGAGAAATAGTATTTCTTTGTTACCATTTTCATAAGAATGAATACTATGATTCGCATTTCGAACAGGCATGAATACAGGATCTATAGGATAACTTCCATCTTGAAAGGTATTTGGCGCTTTTATAAGATATCCGCGATTCTTCTCTATTTCTAATCCAATAACCAACTCAATGGGTTCTGTCAAGCTAGCTATATGCTGTGTATTATCGACGATTTCTACATAAGGCGGTAAGATGATATCTTGAGCAGTTACATATCCAGGGCCTCTGACACAAATAGACGCCTCACAAGTTCCATAGAGATTACTTCTCAATACGATTTCTTTCAAATTCATTAAAATTTCATGTACTGATTCTTGAATACCCGTTATCGTAGAATATTCGTGTGATATTTTCTCAGATTTTGCGCGTGTGATACATGTTCCTTCGATTTCTCCAAGCAAAGCCCTTCGCATCGCAATGCCTATTGTGTCTGCTTGACCTTTCATAAGCGGAGACAGAATAAAGCGCCCATAAAAAAGACGCTTACTGTCTGCTGCTGATTCAACACACTTCCACTGTAGTGTCCGAGTAGATACTGTTATTTTCTCTCGAACCATAATAATATTATTTGATCAGATCATTGAATCATTTATTTCTCTTGTTTCTCTTACTATTCAAATATCTTCCTTTTTTATTTCTACACACGTCTTTTTTTCGGGGGTCTACAGCCATTATGTGGCATAGGGGTTACATCCCGTACGAAAGTTAATAGTATACCACTTCTGCGAATAGCTCGTAATGCTGCGTCTCTTCCGAGACCTGGACCTTTAATCATGACTTCTGCTCGTTGCATACCTTGATCTACTACTGCACGAATAGCATTTGCCGCTGCGGTTTGAGCAGCAAACGGCGTCCCTCTTCTTGTACCTCCGAAGCCACAAGTACCGGCAGAGGACCAAGAAACTACCCGCCCGCGTACATCTGTAACAGTCACAATGGTATTATTGAAACTTGCTTGAATATGAATAACCCCCTTTGGTATTTTACGTGTACTCTTACGTGAACCAATACGTCCACGTGAACCCTTTTTCGGTATAGCTTTTGCCATATTTTATGATCTCATAAATTTGAGTCAGAGATATATGGATATATCCATTTCATGTCAAAACAGATTCCCTATTTGTATATCAGGTCTTTAACGAGTTTTATTATCCTTGTCTTTGTTTATGTCTTGGGTTGGAACAAATTACTATAATTCGTCCCCGACGACGGATTAGTCGACATTTTTCACAAATTTTACGAACGGAAGCTCTTATTTTCATATTTGCCACTCCTTACTTTAATTTTGAATCCACTTTTTGGAAGAAAATAAGTTTCTTGAAATTTTCGATTTCGAATCGTATTCCTACGAAAGAAATGGTGAAACACCTAATCTTTCGAATCTTTGTTGCGGAGTCGATAAATTATACGACCTCTGGTTGAATCATAACGACTTACTTCAATTTTTACTCTATCTCCTGGCAGTATCCGTATAAAACTACGTCGGATCTTTCCTGAAACATAACCTAGAATCATATCTTCATTATCTAAACGAACCCGGAACATACCGTTGGGAAGCGATTCAGTAATTAAACCTTCATGAATCCATTTTTGTTCTTTCATTCCAGGTAAAACCCCCTTGAAGTATCAACTAGTAGAGGAAGAACCCTATTAGAGAACCCACCCCTTCTCTTTTCTTTTTCACAAAAAAGAAGTTTCATATCGGATATTAGAAAGATTACCATATATAACACAAAATTTCTCCGCCTATTCTTTCTAGTCGAGCCTCTCGGTCTGTCATTATACCTCGAGAAGTAGAAAGAATTACAACCCCCATCCCACCTAAAATTCTAGGAATTCTTTGATAGTTAGAATAGATTCGTAGACCCGGCCGACTTATCCGTTTTAAATTTAAAAGATTTCTATAAGTCCTTTTCCTATTCCTTCTATGTCGTAGGGTTAAAACCAAAAAATATTTGTTGTTCTCTCGATGTTTTCTCACATTTTCGAGAAAACCCTCTCGTAAAAGTATTTTAACAATACTTTGGCTGATATTAGTAGATGCTACTCGAACCACGCTTTTTCTATACATATCGGCATTTCGTATAGAAGTTATTATGTCAGCAATAGTATCACTACTCATGATTAATAAAAATTATTGGTGCCTCCAAATTTCGATATAATCAACATGTTTTTCTTTTTTTTTTTTTTACGTGTTTGTTTATAAATATTAATTTTGAAAGGTATATACGTGAGAGAAAATCTACTAAATGAATCTTAATCTATTTCTTTTAAATACCCTACTATAACCATATCGTGGTCTTATTTTATAATACCTCGGGAGCTAATGAAACTATTTTAGTAAAATTGAACTGTCTCAATTCTCGGGCAATCGCACCAAAAACTCGAGTTCCTTTTGGATTTCCTTCTTGATCAATCACAACTGCAGCATTGTCATCATATCGTATTATCATACCGTTGTCACGTTTAAGTTCTTTACAAGTACGGACAATTACAGCTCTGACCACTTCTGATCTTTCTAGAGGCATGTTTGGAACTGCGTCTTTGATCACAGCAACAATAACGTCACCAATATGAGCATATCGACGATTGCTAGCTCCTATGATTCGAATACACATCAATTCTCGAGCCCCGCTGTTATCTGCTACATTCAAATGGGTTTGAGGTTGAATCATATCATTTTTTTATCTGTTTTTTACAATACAAAGGTCGAAGAAAAAAAGAAATATTATTTGTCCAAAAAAAGAAACCTGCACCCACTATTTTTAAGTTTTTAAGTAAGGCCTATTTCTTTTTTATCCCAAAATTATAAATTGAGCTCGTATAGGCATTTTGGACGCTGCTATTGAAATAGCCCTTCTGGCTATAGTTTCTGTTACTCCACCCATTTCATAAAGGATTCGACCTGGTTTAACAACCGCTACCCAATATTCGGGAGAGCCTTTACCTGAACCCATACGTGTTTCTGCGGGTCTTACTGTAACCGGTTTATCTGGAAATATACGAACCCATATTTTTCCACCGCGACGTGCATTTCGTGTCATTGCTCGTCGACCTGCTTCTATTTGTCTAGATGTGATCCAAGCGGGTTCAAGTGCCTGAAGAGCGTATTTACCAAAACAAATAGTATTACCTCGATAAGATATTCCCTTCATTCTTCCTCTATGTTGTTTACGGAATCTGGTTCTTTTGGGGTTATAGTTGATGGTTTGTTTTGAATTCCATCTCTACTACAGAACCGGACGTGAGAGTTTCTTCTCATCCAGCTCCTCGCGAATAAAATAAATTCAAATTAAAGATTTTGAGTTCAATTTGAATTCTATTCAGATATAATATTATGCATAGATGTATTTATATTTAATTTTAATAACTGAATCATGGATTTCATTTAATCTAGATCAAATCTTATTAATTTGTATATCTTGATTTGTCTATTTTGTTTGTATAGATATATATAATAATATATAATGAAATTAAATATATATATTAATAACTATTAATATTAATAACTATAACTAAACTATTTTTTCTTCTATTTATCGATATTAGAATGTTAAAAGGAATCTTTTTTTTGTTTTACTCTTTATCGTATTGGATTGACCCAAATTTAGCAATCCAAGAAAACAAAGTTTTCGCGGGCGAATATTTACTCTTTCCATTTCTATTTCAGTTCTATCATTCGTTCATAACTTTTCCGAATAGATGAATTGGTCTCTGGTCGGTTCCGCCATCCCGATCAATGAATCATTCAAATTCATTTTCATAGAATCTTTTGAATTCACAGGTTCCGTCGTTCCCATCGCTTCTTATTTAATGGTTAGGTCTGAATTCTACAATGGAGCTATTAGTTCTTGAGTCAATATTCTTAGTCTTTATTGGCTCGAAGCTCTTTATTTTTTGTTCGATGAGCAGATCCATTTAATGATGAATCCGTATTGATGCTTTATTACACAGATTTTTTATGAGATGACTCATAGACCTTACATATTGGAATTATATATCATCAATATTTTCTTTCTTCCTCTCATCCTTCCATTTATCCATACCCTTTCTTTTTTTTATTATTAACAATTTAGAAGCAGATTTTTTAATAAATAATAAAAAAGATTTCAGTTGCTACAACAATATGAACAATATATCATATCTTGACTGGTTCTTTGGATCCAGATAATACGAAGTGATGAGTTGGTTATTACTTCTATAGTTATTTGTTTATACTATGGGGCTGGTTTTTATACTAACCCTCAAAAAACCAACGAGTCACACACTAAGCATAGCAATTTTATCAAAAGATTAATTTAATTTTTATTAAACCCTATAGAATTATAATTTATAATTGTTCATTTGCTGGATAGAATAAAAAGGGAAATAAGGTTTATTATTCCCCCTCGATAAATATCCAAATTTTGATGCCTAATACCCCATAGATTGTTCGAACTGTATAGCAACAATAATCAATTTTAGCTCGAATGGTTTGTAGTGGAACCCTACCTTCTCTGATCCATTCAACACGCGCAATTTCTTTTCCGTCGATACGTCCTGCAATTT